AGTAATTCGCGCGATCATGCACCTTTCCAGTTATAACGAAAAAAAAGTGCAGTTGGTTGGATCCAGCCTATTCTTGAAATAAACAACTCGCACACACTCCCTTTCCAAAAAAGATCAATACACCAAACACTACACTTAGATTTATTGGATTTGTTGCTAAAATATCGGTATTAAACCCGAAACTCCCGGCGGATGACCAGTAACCCAAGGAAAGGAAAGAATCGGTTACATTTTTCATAAAATCTCCTCTTATATTTCTATATAGATAGACTAATTATCTATTTATATATATTTATATATATATCTTTCTTTATATCTTTATTTGATTTCTTTATTTTATTTTGCAATTTCCTATTTTATATTTTAACTCTTTTTAGAAAGAAAATTAAAATAGAGTTCAAAATATATTGATTTCTAAATTTTATAAATATAAATAAATGGATTTTTTCAATTGGAAATTTCCAATTGAAAAAAAAATGATACTTATTTTTATTAGAATTAGGTACCAGGCCTTATGTCAATTCCGAAGTCTCTCGTTTGTTGTAACACTTCCTACAAAAAATTTTCCATTGGAATAAGAAGGGGAAGGAAGAAGGCGAGTCGGTATGCTAATTCCTCATCCTCCAATCAGTCCTTCCCATGGGTTATTGTACCAACAAATAAATAATTGTAGGAGTGAAATCTTAATATAATTCGAAAAAGCGAGAGCAGTAAGTCCAAGGAAATAAACTAAGAAAAATACGTATTGTTATAGGATTAAACAAAGGGATTCGCAAATAAAAGCGCTAAGGCTACAACTAGTCCATAAATTGTTAAAGCTTCCATAAAAGCCAGACTAAGCAATAAAGTACCTCGGATTTTTCCCTCCGCTTCGGGCTGTCTCGCGATCCCTTCTACAGCTTGGCCCGCAGCAGTACCTTGACCAACCCCAGGTCCAATAGAAGCAAGACCGACGGCCAACCCGGCAGCAATAACGGAAGCGGCAGAAATCAGTGGATTCATGATAAGTTCCTCACACCAAAATAAGTAAATAGTTAATGATACAATAAAACAAGAAATTATGACTTAATTATTCCATCGCTAAGATCTATACAGTCGAAGGAACTAAGAACTCTGAATTGAAGTAATAATATTATTGAACCATCAGAACTACTTCGATATTTCTTTTTTTTTAGTTTATATTCACATAATTTTTGTGAATCCATATGACTTTTGTTCTTCCATTTCTTTCTTTTTTCCAAACCATTCTCTTTGAATTTTTCGTTTTTTTTCCTTGATTTAATCTCTTTATTCATTATTCATTCAATATTCATTTTATTCATTTAATTAATATTCAATTCACAATTACAAACTAAAGGGAAGGGCTTCTATTGGAATCCTTATCTAAATTCACAGTATTAGATATTAATTAGATATATTATATCTTTAGTTCATATATAACTAATAAATATCTAATATCACATATACATGTGTTTCTTCCATAACGTAAATCAACTATTCATATCTTACATTCAATCGGATTCTAGAATTATTCTTCGAAACATTCACAAGATTTGTCTTATAGCAATTAGATTACATACATCTAGTTCGGCTCCTCCTCCTCTAACCAATCCATTTTTTTTATAAATTTCACTTTTGTTTTTTGTAAATCTTTATTTTTTCTTTTATTATTCGGCCACACGGGTACAATCAATCTACATGTACAAATTCGTTAGATCGAATCATTGCATCGAAATATCAGTATTTGATTGATCTAAGTTAATGTAATTTATTATTTATTAAAATTATCTTTTGGTCAATCGTTGAATTGGATGAAATCAACTTGAATGGGCATCATTCTATATAACAATAACATCTTTTTTTTTTAATAGCACGCCGTAGTAATACTATAAGTAATGCCATAAAAATTCTTATTCAGATTATGATTACTAATAGCTAATAATATTGAATATTCGAATTCAATCAACAAAACAATATAAAGAGAATATTCATTGGAGGGGGTATAAATGGACCGAACTGGAATTTTAGGAAAAAGATCTTTTAGATCTCTTTCCTTTTTTTTTACTTCCCTGTTTGTTGCAACTCCCTAATATCTCTAAGATCTTAAGCTTTTTTTACTATTACTCTTATGTTATGTTCCCTAAGCAGATTTTCGTGATACGCGCATATATTGCGTAAGTCTTAAGCTAAAAAAAGCCTATTTTGAAAACTAGTCAATGATGACCCTCCATAGATTCGCCTATATAAGCCGCAGCTAAAGTTGCAAAAATAAGAGCTTGAATACCGCTTGTAAATAATCCAAGTAACATGACAGGTATAGGAACCACTAAAGGTACTAAAGAAACAAGAACAACAACTACTAATTCATCAGCTAATATATTTCCGAAAAGTCGAAAACTAAGTGATAGGGGTTTTGTGAAATCTTCTAAGATATTAATGGGTAAAAGGATTGGAGTTGGTTGAATGTATTTACCGAAATAACCTAATCCTTTTTTGGTAA